AGAGAAAATAAAAAGTTAGGGGAGTGATGACTCCTATATAGTTTTATACAATCTTTCTCTATTACTCTATTATTTTTTTATTTCCTTAATTTGATTTAGTTTGATTAGAGTGAAAGTGAAACTCCTTAAAAACTCCCGCTTTCTTTAAAATATCCTGAACTGTTTCTGTAGGTTGAGCACCTTTCTCAAGGAAATATAGAATAGCAGGAACATTTAAATAAGTTTGATTCTTTATCGGATCATAAAAACCCACTTTCCGAAGATTTCGCCCTTCTCTTCGGGACCGACCATCAATCGCAACGATTCGATAGACGGCTCATTGGGATAGATGTAAAAAAATAACTCCCCCTAGAAACGTATAAGAAGTTTTATCCTCGTACGGCTCATTAAAAATGATTCTAAGTTCTACTTAATGTATAGGATATGTATAGGATTACATACAATCACAAATGAGTCTATAAAATGGTTAAATAAATTAGATTTTAGTTTAAATCCCCCTGACTTCTTAAAAAAAATCATTTGTACTCATAACTCAAGTTAGATAACTCTCAAGTGGCTCAAAGAAAAATATTTAAGCATTTCATTTATTGAGTGGTCTTTAAACCCCCTTTTTGTTTCTTTCGTTTCAAATCTATTTAAATTTTTATTATGATCTGATTATGGAAACAATGGAAAAGATCTTTTCTTGTTTTGGGATCCTTTAATCTTTGTTTTAAATCATTGGGTTTAGACATAACTTCGGTGATTCTTATCTTAATCCTTTCAAAATGGCAGCAACATACCTTTTTTTGCGATTGATTTCTAGTAAAGGGTTGATTCTTATGTGATACACTTTGTATGGAAAGATTTTTTTTTTTGAATTCCAATAAATTTTATTTTAGATTGGGAACGTAAAACCCTTTCGATTTTTCTATCAACGATATACTTACGAAGTTGTTCCAATTTATTGATTGGCATTAACCATAGACCCTTGCCCCGGAGAAATGAATCAATACTTTTTACTCGAGCTCCATCATGGACTATTTCCATTACAACCCAATGGGGTTTCTAGCTAAACAGAATAAATGATGTCGAGTCAAGAGCACTTTCATTCTTTCTTATATAAAATGGTGAATGTAAAAATCCACAATGGATCATGTCTTTCAAGTCGCACGTTGCTTTCTACCACATCGTTTCAAACGAAGTTTTACCATAACATTTCTCTAATTTGGAACCGGTATGGAATTGATTCAATTATGGAATCGTGAATAATCATTGGTGCATTCGCTACATAGTAATCTATCGCTTTTCTTATAGATAAATGGATATAAATTTTTCTGAAGAGGTTTTAGCACGAATTCAACGTAACCCCAATTTGATTGTTTTATTGTATATTGTATAGTATAAATGCAAGATTTTTTCATTATCAAAATTATTATATAATAAAATATAACTAAAAAGGGGAATAACTGAAATTTTTTAATTTTTTCGTTTATTTTTATGAAATGAATAAAAAAGACTGATGGGAGGAAAGATTTGAGTCCTTATTTTTTCGATTCTTATTTTATAAAATAGCTAAAAGAATAGTTCCTAATCTATATCTATCAGATAGATTAAACAGTTGTTACTCTTATAGATATTCTATGTTAAATATGGTTAGATATTGAAATTTGCCCTTTCAATTTAAGAGATCATAAAATTTTTGTTTCACAACGAAAAACTACTCTTACTGAAATAGAACTATAGAGCAATAATAATATATACATAGAGACTATGCATTTCCTAGTTTTATATATGTATTTTTATATTTTATTTAATTTAAGATTCAGTAATCTTTTTAGAAGATTGTCATAAAAGAAATAAAGGAAAAAATAAAGTGAATAAAATGAATGAATTCCTCTATCTCAATTCTTCCGACTCCTTCCATAGATTTCTAATTATTCATTAGAGTCAAACACGAAATACCTAAAAGTTCAAATAAAATAGATTGCATAATTTGATTATTTATTAATGAAATTCGGACAAACAAAGATATTCAACTTAAGACGTCCCCTTTCTAATTAATTTGAATCTACTATAAAAATTAGATAGGAATCAAAAATCATAAAAAAAAGAAATAAGCATCGCATTCTATTCAATATTAGACCTTTAAACATAAACAGAAAGTTGTTCACAATAATCTTATTCTACTTATTTTTATTCTAATCGAATTTAGAATTTATATTTAGAGTGGAATATGATCTGGGACGGAAGGATTCGAACCTCCGAATACCGGGATCAAAACCCGTTGCCTTACCACTTGGCCACGCCCCATTTTCATTTTTATTCGACACTAATCAAGAATAATGCTGGTATTGGTTGATCGTCAATTCGAATTCAAATATTTAATTTAGATAATATATTCTTGCTAAGATTTTGAGACGTATATGTATATATAGAATAAAATTCAATTTATTGATCATTACATATAATTCAATTAAGATATTGTATTATTGTATGAAAGTCTAATTTCTTCTATTCTATTTGAGAATGGGAGAGTTTTTGATTGGGTGAATTCAAAGACAAAGAAGCATACTCAATCAAAATGAAATTATCTCCAAGAACCAAATCCCTGTTATGCTTAATATCTTTAGTTTGACCTGTATTAATTCGGCTCTTTATTCGAGTAATTTTGTCTTCGCCAAATTGCCGGAGGCCTATGCTTTTTTGAATCCGATTGTAGATGTTATGCCAGTCATACCTCTGTTTTTTTTTCTCTTAGCCTTTGTTTGGCAAGCTTCTGTAAGTTTTCGCTGAGATCTTTAATATTATTCTAGAAAATTCAGGATTTATTTCGAAGATTTTATCAATTGGATCAAATAAATCTCACAATAATGAACCCTCAATTCAAAGAAACTCTTGACTAGACGCGATAAATCTAAATCACCCCATTCAGACCCCATTTTGTTTTCCAATGAAAGACACTAATCCTATTAGTATCCGAATCTTCGAGAATATATAATTCTGGGTATGAAATGAAATTTGAGTAATGAAAGACTCTTATGACAAAAGAATTTTCATCAATTCAAAAATTTTGCTATTTCTAGAAAGCGCCTCGTTCATTTTGTGATGTCAAAATAGAATTAGGGTATGTGGTATAAAAATAGACGATCTATTCCCCCTTTTCAAAAAAATGATCTTGGAGATTGTGTAATGCTTACTCTCAAACTTTTCGTTTATACAGTAGTGATATTCTTTGTTTCTCTCTTCATCTTTGGATTCCTATCTAATGATACGGGGCGTAATCCTGGACGTGAAGAATAAAATGAAAAATGATTTGAAAATTTGGAAAGATCAATGAAATTAAAATATCAAGTCATCGAGGGAGGCGGAAAGAGAGGGATTCGAACCCTCGGTACAAATAACTTGTACAACGGATTAGCAATCCGCCGCTTTCGTCCACTCAGCCATCTCTCCCAATTTTTAAAAAGACTATGTTACATTACACATCACATAAAGTAAGGATTAAAAAGGCTTTATTTCTCTCTTTTTATTATTATTATATATATTATATAGATTAGATATGTATAATTTTTATCAGTAATTCAATTTAGATAAAGTAAGAGCTAAAAAGACCCAATTGTTTTCATTTTGATCGAAAAGGCACTTTTCTTTTACTCCCATGCCCGGCCCGGCTAGGTATTAACCTAGTCAGGGCCCTTTGACAAGCCCCTTTTTTGTTCCAACGAATGATAGATAAAACCCTTTATCGGGTTTGAAAACAGAAAGACTTGTTAGTAAATTAAAACAACTCGAAAGTGTGATTTCTTATTATTTTATTCTTTTTTTTTTTACTTTGACTACTATTTTTTTTGTAATAAAAAAGAGATATAGAATAAACAAAATAAACTCTGGACTCTTACACAACCCATTTTTATGTTATGATTTTGGTGCTTTTAGTGAATCGTCTCTATCAAAATGACTTTAGTAAAAAAAAGAAATTCTTATTTCATTTTAGTTATTTAATCTTTTCCTAATTGAATCCCGCAAATACAAAAATAAAGTGAACACTCTAATTTTCATGATTCGTTTAGGATCCTATTTTAATTACGCCAAATGCCTCTGTTCGACAAAAGATCCATTTGTATACAATAATCACATTGTAGCGGGTATAGTTTAGTGGTAAAAGTGTGATTCGTTCTATTAATCCCCTTACTAGTTAAGGGGTCCTTCGATTTAATTTATAGATTGAATTTATATTCTGATTAAAAACTTTTTTCTTAAAAGGATTTAATCCTTTCCCTCTCAATGACTGATTCGAGGAAAACTAGAAATTCTCGTGATTTGTATCCAAAGGTCAATTCTAAATTGAACATTGGATTCTAAATTTGCGAAACATAATTATTTAATTGGAAGTATTAATCCAATTCACAAATTATGAATAAAAATCCATGGCTGAAGTTGATTTCTAACCGTAACTAAATCTTCCATTTTGAAGAAGAAATCGAAGCAAAATAGCTATTAAATGATGACTTTGATTTACTAGAGACATCGACATATTGTTTTAGCTCGGTGGGAACAAAGTACTTTTCCTAAGGATTTTTTGAAATAGAAATATAGAAATAGAAATAAAGAACGAAGGAACTAGAAAGATTGTTACAATTATCTTATTCTAGCGGGATCATCTAGAAAGCAAGTCTTTTTGAATTCAATGTATTCAGACAAAAAGCTAACATAGATGTTATGGGTAGAATTTTCATTCACATCTTTTAGATCTTTAGATCTAGGAATTTATTCATCTTCCATAAAGGAGCCGAATGAAAGCAAAGTTTCATGTTCGGTTTTGAATTAGAGACGTTAAAAATGTTGAATTGAATTGGCGTCGACTATAACTCCTAGCCTTCCAAGCTAACGATGCGGGTTCGATTCCCGCTACCCGCTTTAGACCCTCTCTTATCAAATTTATAGATTAATTTATATATTCATTCTTTATATATTAACTATATTAATATATAAATTAATAATTAATGCATGATTTAATT